AAGGGATATTGGGTAGCATTAAAGGCTTTTTCATTAGCGAAATCTCTTTCTACCGGGAATTCAAAAAGTTTTTTTGTACGCCAAACAAAAATAAATAAGTAATAAAACGTTAGAATAATTTGAATAAACTTTAAAAAAATTATTCAATTAGATAATAATTGAATAATTTAATGATTTCCCTTTCATATTTGATATTGATTAGCTCACCAATCAATACGTAATAGAACTCTCTTCGATTTTTTTGATTGATATATAAAATAATTGAATTAGGAAATCCTCTATTTACTGAATAATAACTTTTTTGTTGACAAAAGAATAAAGATCATTTCTATTCCAAGGTGGGGAGTTTGATTTTCCCCATCGACCTATTTTCATAATTCAATTAAAAAAATTATATATTTAGATTCTATTTCCATATCTATAGAAGAACGTATATAAAAATCTTTAATGAAAGTTAAGAACTCATTGAAACTAATTGATTATATTTTGAAACCTTTTTATTTTCTCTGAATTATTATATAGACTCCCATGTATATCTTGCCCTTAACCCAATAGATAAAATTGCTTAATGAAATTCTGTATGACTAATTGTCAATTTTGAGTGATGCAAAATAGGTTTTTTTTTTCTTTCTGTTTTGTCTTCAAAATCCATTTTTTGTTTTAGATTTATAAAAAGGAAATAGCTGATTAAACAATGAAAACAAAAACTTTTTGAACTCTATTGCTTAATTGAGTATAGAACGGTTTATTTACAAGAGTTCAATTCGAGGAAAGCATAAAATATAGTAAAGCCCCAGGTTAAATAAAAAAAAATAAGACTCTAAACTAAAATATAAAATTAAAATAATGAACCTTCAACTTAAAATTCCTATTTGAACAACCCCTTATTGTTAGTGATCAATTTTAATCATTACTAAACTAAAATAGCTTCCTCAATCTCGACGATTGCTTATTCATAGGCTATTATGAGTTCAAGACAGGCCGCTATGGTGAAATCGGTAGACACGCTGCTCTTAGGAAGCAGTGCTAATGCATCTCGGTTCGAGTCCGAGTGGCGGCATACCGTCTTCTAAAAAGTATAAATCGATCTTATAATGAATTCAATTCCCGATTTCCATTTTAGAATTATGTAATTAAGGGACTCTTCTTTTTTAATATTTTTTATGATATTTTCAACCTTAGAGCATATATTAACTCACATTTCCTTTTCGATCGTTTCAATTGTAATTACAATTCATTTGATAACCTTTTTAGTCAATGAAATAGTAAAACTATACGATTCGTCAGAAAAGGGAATAATAGTTACTTTTTTCTGTATAACAGGATTATTAGTTACTCGTTGGATTTCTTCGGGACATTTCCCCCTAAGCGATTTATATGAATCATTAATTTTCCTTTCGTGGAGTTTCTCCCTTATTCATATAATTCCGTATTTTAAAAAAAATGTTTTAATTTTAAGTAAAATAACTGGCCCAAGTGCTATTTTTACCCAAGGCTTTGCTACTTCAGGTATTTTAACTGAAATACACCAATCTGGAATATTAGTACCTGCTCTTCAATCCGAATGGTTAATAATGCACGTAAGTATGATGATATTGGGCTATGCAGCCCTTTTATGTGGATCGTTATTATCAGTAGCACTTCTGGTTATTACATTTCGAAAAAACAGAAAGCTTTTTTATAAGAGCAATGGTTTTGTAAACGAGTCATTTTTCTTGGTTGAAAATGTTTTAGAAAATACTTCTTTTTTTTCTGCTAAAAATTATTACAGGTCCCAATTGATTCAACAATTGGATTATTGGAGTTATCGGGTTATTAGTTTAGGATTTACTTTTTTAACCATAGGAATCCTTTCGGGAGCGGTATGGGCTAATGAAGCGTGGGGGTCGTATTGGAATTGGGACCCAAAAGAAACTTGGGCATTTATTACTTGGATCGTATTTGCAATTTATTTACATACTCGAACAAATAGAAATTTGCGGGGTGCAAATTCTGCAATTGTAGCGGCTATAGGCTTTCTTATAATTTGGATATGCTATTTTGGGGTAAATCTATTAGGAATAGGGTTACATAGTTATGGTTCTTTTCCATCAACATTTAATTGAATTCAAGACAAGTTATTACAAATACAAGAGCGGGCGGCGCATTGTATGAACCAGCGTGCGGACCGTGTGAATCAAATATTTATTGTATTGATGATTCACACGGTTTTCTACCATATGTAGTTCAATTTCATTGTTTTTCCTTAACTTAAGAGTTAAGAGAATAAAAAAAGAAGACTTTTTTTATTGTGCAAGAATTTTTTTAAAAACAAACATAGGTTTTTTTATTTCAGTCATACAAATTATCTAGAAAAAAAATTAGATAGAATAACTTCGACCTTATCAACTGCTAATGAAAGAACGAAATCGGGGTATATACCAATACCTATTACGGGTAAAAAGATGGAGATCGAAAGAAATAACTCTCGCGGTCCAGAATCAAAAAAGGAATCCTTCGG